CAATTTCTACCCCTTATTCTAGTATGCGCTTCTGGAGGGGCACGCATGCAAGAAGGAAGTTTGAGCTTGATGCAAATGGCTAAAATATCGTCTGCTTTATATGATTATCAATCAAATAAAAAATTATTCTATGTAGCAATTCTTACATCTCCTACTACTGGGGGGGTTACAGCTAGTTTTGGTATGTTGGGAGATATAATTATTGCCGAACCCAACGCTTACATTGCATTTGCTGGTAAAAGAGTAATTGAACAAACGTTGAATAAGACCGTACCTGAAGGTTCACAATCATCCGAACATTTATTTAATAAGGGTTTATTCGATTCAATCGTACCACGTAATCCTTTAAAGTACGTTGTAAGTGAGTTATTTCAGCTGCATTCTTTCCTTTAAATAAAAATAAAGTTGAGTATGAAAGTAAATTATAAATAATTGCACTGAGTATATACTCACTTAGATATATTAGATATAATTAGTATAATTATATAATTAGTTAGATAATTAGAATTCGAATTAAGATATTTTTAGAACAATATAAAAAACAGGTACAAATAGTAAATCGAGGTACCCCATTCTATGACAACTATCAACTTTCCCTCTATTTTGGTGCCTTTAGTGGGCCTAGTATTTCCGGCAATTGCAATGGCTTCTTTATTTCTTCATGTTCAAAGAAACAAGATTGTTTAGGCACAATGGGGCCAAATCTGATTTTTTCAATACTTAGATTTTAATTATAACACAGCGATCAATTTAGTAGAAAGTGAAATATGGTATAACACGTGATTTCTTCCAAACATAAAAGAAGGAACTTTTATGTATGTGAAAACGAGTAATTTAATTCAAATTCTTTTCAAGATTAGGATCGAATCGATAGATGTTTAAAAGAAAAAGTCAATGTATGTAGATATCTATGACGGGGTCGGTTCTATGAAGGGGATATTCTTATATAAAACTAATTTGATGAATTACCCATAAAAGTTCACACCATAATATAATGGTGCTAGTTGATGAGAGTTACTTCGGAAACAAAAAGAATACGTAAAGTAAAACGAGTTTTACTTTACGTATTCTTTTTAAAATTCAATTAAATGCAACTCGATATAGTATGAATTGGCGATCAGAACGTATATGGATAGAACTTATAACAGGGTCTCGAAAAACAAGTAATTTTTGCTGGGCCGTTATCCTCTTTTTAGGTTCATTAGGCTTCTTATTGGTTGGAATTTCCAGCTATCTTGGTAGAAATGTGATATCTTTATTTCCTTCTCAGCAAATCCTTTTTTTTCCACAAGGGATCGTGATGTCTTTCTATGGTATCGCAGGCCTCTTTATTAGCTCCTATTTGTGGTGCACAATTTCATGGAATGTAGGTAGTGGTTATGATCTATTCGATAGAAAAGAAGGTAGAGTGTGTATTTTTCGTTGGGGATTCCCTGGAAAAAATCGTCGCATCTTCCTACGATTCCTTATAAAAGATATTCAGTCGATAAGAATAGAACTTAAAGAGGGTATTTCTACTCGTCGTGTCCTTTATCTGGAAATCCGAGGCCAAGGGGCCATACCGTTAACTCGTACTGATGAGAATTTGACTCCACGAGAAATTGAACAAAAAGCTGCGGAATTGGCCTATTTCTTGCGTGTACCAATTGAAGTTTTTTAACTGCTTTCTCATTCTCAGCTGGGGGTAAAAAAAACTCTCCAATTTTTGTATTGTTTTGCCACCCATTTTGAATTATAACATTCATAAATTTATATCCATTTTTTCGAAATATTTTAGATTTCGATAGTTTTATTTTTTGTTTCAAAATCTGAATTATTTACTTGAAGTGGGTTTTTCAGGTATTTGTCGAAAGGAAAGAATTGCTTCGAATTTGACCCATTGAAATATCTGGAAAAAAGATAAGTTTTTATTATTTCAACATTCTTCCAAATTATCAAGGAAGGTCGGCAAAGAATAGCTTCATAGATTTGATACCTTGTAATAGAATTCATGCTTTATATAAATTTTTGATCACATAGAGTCGACGGATAACATTGGTTCATTAACAATTGAATTTATAGATGAAAAAAAATGGCAAAAAATAAAACATTTATTCCCCTTCTATTTATTGCATCTATAGTCTTTTTACCTTGGTGGATCTCTCTCTCATTTCATAAAAATCTGGAATCTTGGGTTACTAATTGGTGGAATACTAAACAATCCGAAACTTTCTTGAATGATATTCAAGAAAAGAGTGTTCTAGCAAAATTTATAGAATTAGAGGAGCTACTCCTGTTGGACGAAATGATAAAGGAATATCCGAAGATACATTTACAAAAACTTCATATAGGAATCCACAAAGAAACGATTCAATTGATCAAGATGCACAACGGGGATTTTATTAAGACGATTTTGCACTTCTCGACAAATATAATCTGTTTCATTATTCTAAGTGGTTATTCTATTCTGTGTAATAATGAACTTATTATTCTTAACTCTTGGATTCAGGAATTTCTATAT